GCTCGAATCTTTAGTATTCTCTTATTTATTACCTGTGTTTACTATTTAGGCAGAATACCGTCACCCATTGTTACTAAAAAATTCAAAGAAACCTCAGAAACGGAAGAAAGGGGGGAAGGCGAGGAAGAAACAGATGTAGAAATAGAAACAACTTTCGAAACGAAGGGGACTAAACAGGAACAAGAGGGATCCACCGAAGAAGATCCTTCTCTTTTTTCGGAAGAAAAGGAGGATCCGGACAAAATCGATGAAAGGGAAGAGATCCGAGTGAATGAAAAGGAAAAAACAAGGGATGAATTCAACTTTCAAGAGACATTCTATAAAGATAGCCAAGTTTATAAAACTTCTTATATGGATAGGAATAAAAATAAAGAGAATTCGAAGTTAGAAATATTTAAATTGAAAAAAGATCCATTTTTTTTATGGTTTGAAAAACAATAAATTAAATAAGAAAATAATAAGAAAATAAGAAATTAAATAAGAAAATAAGAAATTAAATAAGAAAATAAGAAATTAAACGAAATTCATTCTTAAATTAAAAGAAATTCATTATTAAATAATAAATTAATTATTCCAACTATTAAATAGAATAAGACTATTAAATAGAATTAAGAATTTCATTTTTTTTTTGTTGAAAAAAAAAAAATAGAACTTATAAAAAATTCAAATTAAAAAAAAAACAAAAAGGAATAAATTAATAAAAAAATTAATACAAACAATAAATACAATAAGAGATAAGAAGAGATGCGACCGCCCCCTACATATTTGATACCTTCTCCGAAAAAGAAACTTGTAAGACCGAAACCATTCGTAATTCCATCAATTACTCGTCTATCCAAAAAATGAATTAGTTCAGCTAGTCCTCTTATACCCTGAGTTAAGGATATTGTATAAAAAGCATCTATGTAACCACGATTATATGACCAATCATATATCCCATTTCTTATTCTGTCCCCTAAAATTCTATTAGGACCTCTTTTAGAAAACGAATTTAGTAAGTTCAAATTTTGTAAAGATGAATAAATAGGCTTATATAAAAAAGACGCTATAAATATTCCGAAAAAAGCTATACTGACAGAAAAACTTGCATTTGTCACAAATTCATACCAATCCACCGAATTATTTGAATTCGGATGTAAAAGGTTTATAGACGGATTTAACAATTTAGATAATATATCCAAATGAATTTCTTCTTGATTAAAAGCAAAGGGAATTCCTACGACCCCAACAAACAAAGTAAATATCACTAATATAACGATAGAAAATAACATGGTATTGTCCGATTCATGAGGATAAGAGAAAGTATTTTTAGTGACAAAATTAGTAATAGTAATAAAAGGGTGTATCCTGTTTTTTCCATTACCATCAATTTGATATGTCTTATTCGAAAAAAAAGAAGCTCTTTCATTATTATTCATTGTTAATAAACTTAATAAACAAAAATGATTTTTAATCGTTTTTGGCACTTCTTTTCCCCATAGAGATATTGAATAGCAGGAACTACTTTTTTGACCATTGTAATTTTGAAAATGAACATTGAAATGTCCCTCAAAAGTAAGTAAATAGATTCGAAACATATAAAATGCGGTTAATCCTGCTGTGGAACAAGCTATTATTGCGAAAATAGGTGAATACAACCAACTATCATTAAGAATTTCATCTTTGGACCAAAAACAAGCAAGGGGGGGAATACCACAAAGAGAAAGTGTACCTACTAAAAAAGCAGTTTTTGTAATTGGTACATGCTTTTTTAAACCTCCCATAAGAACCATATTCTGACTTTTATCTGGAGAATATCCAACAATAGCTTCCATTGAATGAATAATTGATCCGGATCCTAAAAACAACAATGCTTTTGAATAAGCATGAGTAATCAAATGAAATAAAGCGGCTCGATAAGACCCCATACCTAGAGCCAACATCATATAACCCAATTGAGACATTGTAGAATAAGCTAAACCTCTTTTAATATCTTTTTGAGCAAGAGCTAAAGTAGCTCCTAATAATACTGTTATTATACCTATTAAAGATATTAAATTCATTATGTAAGGTATGATTATAAAAAGAGGAAGAAGTCGAGCTACAAGAAAAATGCCCGCTGCTACCATAGTAGCGGCATGTATAAGAGCCGAAATGGGAGTAGGGCCTTCCATGGCATCAGGTAACCATACATGAAGGGGAAATTGTGCCGATTTCGCAACTGCACCTGCAAATAAAAGAAAGGCACACAAAGTAAGAAATAAAAAAGGAACCTCATTATTATAAATCAAGTTATTCAATATTTGGAACAAATCCCGAAATTCAAAACTACCGGTTATCCAATAAAGACCTAAAATTCCTAATAATAAACCAAAATCGCCTACACGATTCGTTACAAACGCTTTTTGACAAGCAGTCGCCGCACTAGGTCGTGTGAACCAAAAACCTATTAATAGGTAAGAACACATTCCAACTAATTCCCAAAAAATATAAATTTGTATCAAATTCGAACTAGTAACTAATCCCAACATGGAAGTATTGAAAAAACTCATATAAGCAAAAAATCTCAAATATCCTTGATCATGAGACATATAATTGTCACTATAAAAAAGAACCAAAATTCCAACAGTAGTAATTAATATTAACATAATAGAAGTAAGTGGATCTATTAAGTGACCGAACTCTAAAGAAAAATCATTATTAATGGTCCAAGACCATACATATTGATAGATAAAACTTCTATTTATTTGCTGAATAGATAGATAGACCGAAAGTATCATAACTATACTTAACAAGAAAATACTAGGAAAAGCCCACATACGGCGAAGATTTTTTGTTGCCGTTGGAAAAAGTAGAAGTCCCACTCCTATTAACATAGGAACTGGAAGTGGAATGAAGGGGATAATCCATGAATATTGATATGTATATTCCATAAAAAAACCTTTTTATTTTTAATTAATTCTTTATAATTCACCGGCTCTTATATCTTTTTATAGGTTCAATAAAAAATCAAGATATGGAATACTTAAATAGAATTTTCTATTCCTAATTATTCTGAATCTTTCTTCTTTAACCAATATTTCAAATATTCAAATCAAGAAGTTAGAATTGGTCAAATGATATGAATATGATCAAGTTACTATTTATATTTAAAATGAAATAAGACAATAATTCATTTTATTAATATTGAATATTAAGTAAAATTTTTATGAAAATGAAGAAAAAAATTCAATTATTATTACGTATTACGTATTAGGATAATTTATATGCATAGAGCAAATAATTACACCAAAATCGAGTAGTTAATACATTACTTTATTTTGATAGAAATAATAGGATGGTCCATACCAAAACGGGCGCAATAAAAAAAAGAACTCGTTTTTTTTATTAGTTCGTTTATTCATAATCATTAACTAATTCATGATAGAACTGATTATACTCCATTCGAATAAAAGATATTTTTTTTCTTTGTAGAAAACGCTAGAATATCCCACACTTTTCTTTCAATACCAGGGAGAAGAAATAGAATTAAAAGAAAAGACGAAATTACTAAGACAACTTTTAGAAAATCATGTATTCTTTGATTAACTACTAGTTTAATTCAAATTTTGAAATCCAAAAAATGTGTACTCGTTCTTTTCTTTTGAGTTTGACCAACTAATAAAAAACTAAAGTAATTTCAGTAATTTGGAATTTGTTAGGTAAGGATTGGTTTTTTTTGAACTTTTCGGTGTATTTTGTTACATGTATAAATATAGCACGACGAAAATAGACAGAGATATAAAAAAAAGAAAAAATGGAATTGTTTGACCAATAGATGTCTTTCACATTCAACTAGAGAAATGAATAACTTTTTTTCAAATTTTTAATGGCAGTTCCAAAAAAAAGTACTTCTATATCAAAAAAACGTATTCGTAAAAACATTTGGAAAAAGAAGGTATATCGGGCAGCGTTGAAAGCTTTTTCCTTAGCGAAGTCTCTTTCTACCGGGAATTCAAAAAGTTTTTTTGTACGACAATTAAATAGTCAAACACTAGATTAACTAATCTTAATCTGAAAATGGTACTTTTTTTTTTTAAAAAAAAAAAAAAAAAGATACAAGGTTTCACTTTTTTTTGAATATGTTTTATCCGGTGGGGATTCTTATTTTCCTCATCGGTACAATTATCTGTCATATCATCATAATAAATAATAAAATTACAAAAAAAGTTTTTTCTTAGACAAAATGTTCAGTTCAGTCCAATATCGAATTCGTTTTCGAAATCCTAAATAAAATTCTTTACATGACGAAAAACCAACCTAAGGCCTAAGGGTTAATATAAAGCTCTACAAATAGTTAAATAAAAAAATTTTGAATGTCACACTGTACTGTGATCCATAAAAAGACTTTTTTTGTTCATTGATAAAAAAAGTGCATCTTCGATTTATAAAATCAGATAAATGAGAAATGAATTTTAAAATTAAAAAATGAAATGATAATAAAGATTTTTATGGGGAACGCTTCAATCCATATTGAAACGAAACGAGTTTTTTCTCATCACTTTGAATGAAAATGAAAAAAAAAATATTGAATTGACTCCTTCAATCTCGACGATTAAATAATAATAGATTATTATTATTTCGAGTACGCCGCTATGGTGAAATCGGTAGACACGCTGCTCTTAGGAAGCAGTGCTAGAGCATCTCGGTTCGAGTCCGAGTGGCGGCATGGCATCTTCTAAAACAAATGGAATAAGTCCTATAATAAATTCAATTCCTGATTTCAATTCCGTAGAATTGGTTTACCCCACTTTTTCATTTTAATAAAAATAAATTTATGATATTTTCCACCTTAGAACATATATTAACTCATATATCCTTTTCGATCATTTCAATAGTAATTACTATTTTTTTGATAAGCTTATCGGTCGATGAAATCGTAGGACTATATGATTCGTCAGAAAAAGGCATGATAGCTACTTTTTTATGTATAACAGGCTTATTAGTCACTCGTTGGATTTATTCGGGACATTTCCCGTTAA